TAATAGATATCTGTATTTATGTTCTGGGGTTTACATATACTCATATGTTTTGTTATAATTGAAATTGAGAAATATTTTTTAATTGAAAAATCAATACTGATTAGTTCTGCTTCAATTTGTATGTTGTCATTAGGAAAACACAATTTGAAATTCAAATCCCAGAATCGTTCATGAATTCGAAGTAAGGAGTCAATAGTCAATGGTTCAAATTTCTCGTCTGAAAAATACAAATTTTATTTCTCAATAGAAAAACGAGAGAATGTTTTTAGCATTGTGTATTTTCAGATACTATACAATCAAAGGGATGGATCAAATCCAATCAAAAGGGGTATTTCTTTTATTTTAGGAAATCAAAGGATTAAGGAAACCAGAAGTCAAAATGCAAGTACAATAAAAATTCAGTAATCCGGGAAAAATGGCATCTATTTTGTATCATTTTGGCGGCATGGCCGAGTGGTAAGGCGGGGGACTGCAAATCCTTTTTCCCCAGTTCAAATCCGGGTGTCGCCTGAATCACCAAAAAACTCGAAATCATAATCGATTTATTGGATTGGTTTCTCAATAGTGTTCGGTAGAACCCCTTTTTGACTCTGCGACATTAATTCCACTATTATTAGTGAGGAATAATGGAATAATTCCTTCGTATTTATAGAGATTAGGGGACATAATGCACATGGATATAGTAAGTCTCGCTTGGGCTGCTTTAATGGTAGTCTTTACATTTTCCCTTTCACTCGTAGTGTGGGGAAGAAGTGGGCTTTAGAAGTACTACTAATTGAGTTCAGGAATCAAACCCGCTTGTTTTATAGATCGTTCTGCAACGCATTTTGAACTATTTAAAATCAAAACTCTAAATTTGGAATCCCATTGGATTCCAATGGAGTAATCTATGATAGGAATCATACTCTTTCAATCCAAGAGATATTTCATTGATTCCCGTCTTTGTATTTCGAAAAGAAAGGGATTCAGATGATTGGAAATTGATTCCAACCTAAAATTCTTCCGAAATTTTCTATTTCAATCAATGGCAATGGGCTCTTAATATCTTTATAGACGGATACTAAGGAAGACCGGACCTTTTTCTTTTTTTTTTGATTTATTTCCCTCTTGACTCTTCAAAAAAGAAGTCGTTTTGTTAAGCGTATACGCACTTTCTATAAGAAATAATATAGAAATAGTGGTTGTTTAAGGAGAGACTGGGCAATAATAAGATCTTGCCTCGGGTGAGTTACATATCGGGCATTTACCCTTTGGTTTCTATTCTAATTTTAGAAAGGCGGTTTATGCTTTATCGACTTATTTCATATGGCGTTAAAAATAGGCGAGGTTTCCCTTTACTTATTAGTAAAAGGAAAGGAATTAGAATCCTAAAATAAGAATTATTTCAGATTGAGCGGAACAAATAGATGTAGCAAATTGGGTCTTATGTCAATTCCATACAATATAATATATGGAATATATTGATATGGAATATATGGAAATGGAATTAATATACACATATAGGAAGAGAATATTGTAGATTGATATATAGAAACTGAAACGTTTATCTTTATTCTAGATTACAACTTTATAGACTAAGAGATAGATAGTATGGTAGAAAAATGCATTTTTCTACCATACTATCTATCTCTTAGATAATTTCCGATTCTAATTATAGTGCGCTCATTTCATTTTAGTTAAGACGTGAAATGGAATCCCTTTCATTTTACTTCGTAAATTTTTGATAAGAACTTGGAAGGAAAGTTTGATTCAAATGAATTTTCAAATTCAATTGAATTAATCATTTTGACTGACTGTTTTTACGTAAATGATAAGTAGAAAAGCGGTAGGAACTAGAATGAATAGTGCAGTAGCAATAAATGCAAGAATATTTACTTCCATAATCTCATCGGTTTTTTACTTCGCAATAACTCGGGATTTAATCCCCTAGAGATGATAAATCTTTCGTCTATCGTCTGTAAATTCAATGAATGAATTACCTCTCGATGATCTTGAACCGGATCACTATCATGAATAACAATATCTGATCTATCAAATCAACCCGTCGTCAAGACTTGAATAGTATAACATAGGAAGTTCTTTTATCCATACCGAATCAAAATTTTGATTCCTAACTCAATTACTCCAAAATGATATTTATCATCCGTTTCCTTGTTTTTTCTATAACCCACCTTGCGTCTTCCTTGGACAATCTTCTGATGAAGGATCATCAGATTGCCTTTCCACTTCAATTAATTACATAGTTCCAAACCTAACAAACAATAAAAGCGAGATGGAAAAATAGGAAAGAAAAAAGAAATCAAGACTCCTTTTTGCTTTGGGAATGAAAGTATATCCCTCGACATTCTTTACTAGTTCATAAAAAGGGAAAAATTTCTTTTTGTATTTATTGGATCCGTCGGGACTGGCGGGGCTCGAACCCGCAGCTTCCGCCTTGACAGGGCGGTGCTCTAACCGATTGAACTACAATCCCAGGGAAATAAGGGATCTGGCAGAAATT